GCGTTAGCGCAAGGGCTTTCGCGCAGCTCAATCCCTTTCTTTGTTCTATAGTAAGGGGGCTTTTCAATAAGGCTCGCGTAGGGGCGCTTACGTTTTTTGGCTTCCCTAAAATAGAATATTGAAAAGTTGGTAAAGACCCACCCCTTGTTTCAGTCAGAATGAGTCCCCGGGACCCCGGGACATTGGCTTCCGCCAACAGTGGACTATTAAGGATCGCATCCCGCGCATATTCTACATTATAGCCTGCAACTGATTCAGCTTCCGCTTCTGGGAGATCAAACGGAGCTCGATTAGTTTCTGCTAGACGAGAAATGAAGAACATAACCAATACAGGGAACAAGGGAATACCGGACCATATCTGCTTTTGCGCCATGACAATCTCACTCGAATTACGGGGACCTACACATATTAGTACAGTATACCGGGGTCCCCGGCCGGAACCACACGTGCAAGTTTCCCTGCATGTGGCTCGTCCGTGCTTTCGCTATTCCGAGGCGCTGCCTGTGACTCAGCATGGGAGAAGGGGGCGGAACTGCGCACTTTCGTGTTCAGAGCATTGTCCGAGTGAATAGGCACCGCCTACCAAGCAAAGCTTTCTTGAAGAGGCTGGGCTGGTTTCTTTTCGGCGCCCGTCTTTTATTTACATGTTTTTTCAAGGCAAGCCCCAGGAAAGTATAGGTTGGCTCCCAGCTCCATCTCGGCCGGCATCCCGCTCTCGGGGGGTCCTGGAGCGAACTACTCATTGCTGTGTTGCCCGGTGAGGAGCATTGTTTTGAGGGAGGGAAAGCGTGGTTGACAAGCCACTTCGAGGGACTGGAGTGCTTTCATCAAATTATGCATGTGGGCCAGGCCATTCCCAGCCCAAGGGGTGGCCCGATTCGGCCTGGCCTGGTCTGGAAGAGATTCACATAGGGACTCTTGCTATCCGGGAATCTATTTCTTTCTATGTTAGCTAGCGGGGGCGGGCTTTCCCATGGTAGTCCCGCTGCGGCCTCTGACCGTCCGTCCCGTCTCATCTTGATTTGGCTATACTTGTATGTATCCACCCATGTTAGCCCCACATCACATGAGTGCCTTTTTCTAAAGACTAAAAAGGCACTCATCAGTCAGCTCGGCCCCTTTCCTATTAAGCTTTCCCGCCTTAAGAGAATAGGTCCCGTTCAAGCGCCCCGCCTTTATTCATCTATACCAGCTGCCACGCACGGCCCAATAGGAACGATTTCCGCGCCTCCCTCTAGATAAGAAGCGGAACGCGCCATCACCTACAGCCCTTTCCTCTGCCGGGGACTTCCACGAAATGAAAACGGGCGGCATCGTCGTATGCTCGACATTTGTTGCCCTGGTTTATCTCCCGGAGTACTCCTATGGCCGATCTGTCACCCAACCTACTTAAAGAACGAACCTAAAGGCTTAGCCCCGTCCCGTTTGGAGAATGACCCTTATGGCACGGCTTAGTCAGTTATTCTCGTAGTTCAGATAAGATTCGGACCGCCACTTCTCTGAAAGTATGGTTCTTGCCTCCCTCTCTCCTCCCTCCTCGGGCTCGTCCATTCGTTGGGCGATCCCTTGCTTTCACGTTCGAGTGTTTGCTCGTCGTTTAGGCCGGTGAGTGAGATTTCTGCTCATTGCAGTAACCTCCGGGGTTCTTCGCACCTGGATAGTACCAGGACCCTTGTGCCCCGGCCCTTGATCAGATAAAGCTGCCCGCCCTATGAACCACAACTAAAAATGAGCCTTGCGACGAGACGCGGACATTCCCCATGCTGCGGTTCCCTCCGGTCCGTTCCCGGGTTAGGTTAGGGGAACATCCGAGCGATTGCCTTCGCAGATCCAAACGCGCTCACAAGGCGCACAATAAGAATAAGACCGATAGAGACTTCATAAGGGACCATTTGAGCTGCAGATCGTAATGCTCCTAGAAAGGCATATTTAGAATATAGAGGAGTGAAAGTTCCCAACAATCAACGAGTTGATCATACCCTTCTTTGAACCGTACGAGCACGTCCTCTGTCACCCCCCCACCGCGCTTACGGCTCTATACCCCAACCCAACTAGCTCTGGCCCCCGGTCCTCCTTTTCTATTCCTCGGGGAGCGGACGGTGGGAGCATGGGGAGGGGCGGCATCTGCTTTTGACTGATAGAAAGCATCTCTCTTTTGTCCCCCCCCAAAAAACAATAGAGAAAGTTGTTCTTGCCGCGTCGGAGACATCTTTTATCTGAGGCGTCGTCCGGCTCCTCATAAATGATGTTAGGATCGGCCGGCTCGTTCTCGGAATCCTAAAATAAAACAGAGACAGAACGGATTGTTTCAATGACATATCTAATCAGACTGAATAGGATTTGAAGAGCTGTCACGATCATTCACATCAATTTCAGCAGGCAGGAAGGGCGCGGAAGCTACCGTTTCTAGAATGCAAGCAAGGTAGCTTGCTTACTCTCCTAGTAGCGTACGTTGGCGGCAAGGAAGGAGGCATTGGAAAAACTAGACCATACTAAAGTAAAGAGGCATTCGGGAAGCTACTAGTCGCTTCTGGCGAAGCTTATAGAAGGCCGACCGCTACATAGAGAGATCCATATACTATACCAGTCATGAGCGATAGCGAAGCCTAGAGAGGCGGAAGCAGTAGCTTCTAGGACGAAGCCGAGCCGATAGTCGGGCGAAGGAAGCGAGACCAAGCCGAGCCACTAGTGGAGTGGCGAAGGAGGCCTACTATACGTATACTGGATTAGTAACCGGTGAAATAAAAAAGAAAATAAAAAAGAAAGAAATTTCAGTGAACTATTGAACAGTGTGATTGATCAGACAAGTACCAAGGGCTTTCGGTAGACTTCTTTCATTTCCGAATTAGCTTGCGAAAAGTCCTTGCATTAGTATGAGTTCGTTGACCGCGTAAGGGCAATCCATCTTGATGACGAATTCCACGATAACAAGAAATAGAAATTAATCGTTCGATGTCTGCTCGTTCTCCCCTCTTCAATTCCCAATGAACAACATGATCTTGACCTATCATTTGTTCAATTTGGTCGATCTGATACTTAGTTAACTCTTTTATCTTTATGTTCCCACTGATACCTAATCGATAACGAACCTGAATGGCTTTTTTAGGTCCAATTCCATCAATTTTTGTTGAGGCAATTCTTACTTGTTCATCGGCAACTGATCTAGCTCCTGAAATATATGACATTCTTGATCCTTCCTTTTACTAGTCTTCTCGGCTGGAATCAAAAATGGGGTGTCTCCTCTCTGATGATCTTTTCTATAGGTAGAACTACTGTAAGCGGTCTAAGACCCTTATTTCTTCCAATTATGTTCTCGTACCATCAAGAGTCTTGTGGAGGATAATTTCACACTTATCTCACAAAATCAGTTAGAAAGTGCGGGCCGCGGTCTCAAAATGGAAGTTTTTCGCCTCTCTGCTTTAAGATAGCGCAGAAGGTTTTTTAGGGCCGCTATGTTCGCATCGCCTGACTCATAATCGAAGTGGTCTCGTGCGATCTCATGCGCGGCCATCATTAAGTTGGGTCTGAGCTGCCCGCGGTTACAGAATCGCCCAGCCCCTTTGACTCTCTCTCTATTAAAAAAGCTTTCTGCATGCGCTGGCGCAGGTTTTTATTCCTTCTGCCCAAAACAACGTTCGACTTGCATGTGTTAAGCATATAGCTAGCGTTCCTTCTGAGCCAGAATAAAAATCAAAGAAAACTACAAGCAACTACATCAACAACCCGGGGGAAATTAACCGGTACGTCCTACCTACTAACGCTAATAAGGTTGAAAGAAAGGATGCGTCGAGCAAGCTGTGCGACCCGCGGTTCTACTTCACTAAGCCCCGTGCTTGTACAAGACAATTGCATTGCCTTAGCGCAAGCACTAAGTAAGCAAGCTACCTTGAATGTTCTCTTTACTTTAACCTCATATTTTCTCTAAGCGGAGAATGTTGATGGAGATGTATTGCGGCCTTCTCCTGTTTATCAACTCGAACCTCATTCTTCTGCAGTTGATGTTACGGATCAGCCTCACTCTTTAGGCCAGCAGCTTTGCCCAGCATCTTCTGCCGATTGTCAGCCTGTTCAGCTGACCTCAGAGGATTCCAGTCACCCGGCACAGCATGTTTATTCCCGGCGGCGATTACATTATTTTCTTTTTCCCAGACTCCGGAAGATCAGCAGTCTAGCCCAGTTGCTTCCCCTCCAGTCGCTTCCTCAGATTCTGGATCCCTCTCTCAGGTTCGTCGATCCTCTCAAGTTTCTTATCTCGTTGAAGGATTTTTGTCTTATCTTATGCCCCAAAACATCGAGCTTACCTCATGTCAGTTCAATCTTCTCTTCTCATGAACCTGAATCATTTGCTGAAGCCTTCAATCATTCTTGCTGGAGAGATGCTATGCAGGAAGAAATCAATGCCCAGGAAAAAAGAAAAAGACTTAGGCGCATTGCCTGCGTGGAAACAGGCCATTGGCTGCAATCAAAAAATTGCCCTTATTTCAACTTGACGTGAAGAATGCCTTTCAACAAGGGGGATCCGCAAGAACAAGTTTCTATTCAGCCTCCTCCAACTCCAGGCTTCTCTTCTCGGTATGCAAGCTAAATAAATATTTACGTTACGGCCTCCGACAAGCTAAAGCAGGCACCAAGAGCGGCCTGATTTCATAAATTTAGCTCGTTTCTCACTGCTTCGTTTTTTATAAAGGGTTCCACTGTAGCCATGCGGATTCTTCCATGTTTGTTCGCCGACGTCATGGTCGTTGACTCATCCTTCTTTTATACGTTGACGACAACATTATCACCGGGAATGATTCTTTCTTCTCTTTTATTTGATTTCATCAAGGTAGCTTGCTTACTCCGTGCTTGCGCTAAGGATACATCGCGTCTCTTGGATTTCACGGCATAGCATCTATACCCGGACTGTGCATATCCAAGAAAGACACAAGGGGCCGAATTACTATAACAAGTAAGCAAGTAAACTGCCTCGGGCACAATTTCTCTCTTAACTGCGCAGGCAAAACACGTGCATCCAAACACTCGCGCCTATAGGATGGTGCTGCCCCAGTAAGAAGTTCATGAGGTGCCGCTGCATCTTATTCCCCCCCAAAAAAGGCAGAAAGATGCCCCGTCCCTTCTTTATGCACATCCATATACATAGCCAGACACAAAGGTGTACAATCCGGTCAAAATCTGCGGTTCTTTAAATTCATTCACTGTAGGTTCTCTTACTTGCTCTAGTGGCTGGAAAACGCCCACCGGGAGGCGCCAACGGCGGGCTCAGGAATCGACTGGTTCCGAGCGGACTCGTGGAGCTGCTGCTTGGATTATCGTAGAGTAAGAGGAGCGTTAGGAAATGACTTAACTTAAATAAAAAACAGATGCCGCCGCTGCGAGGCGAGGAAGTCACTTGTCTGGTCTTGCGGTGCACCCACTCCCGTTTCGAGAATGAAATCACGCCCTAGCTCGACTCGAGACCAAGACTGCTTACAACTCGCACCAATAGCAGCACTGAGCGGCCGGAGATTGATTGAAAGGGCCCCCCCTAAAAATTAATGATTGTGATCAAGAGCACACACTGGACCTGACCCACTAATCATCATCTCATCTGGCGCGAAGCAAAAAAAAAGAGGAGCAGTGTAACTGCCCTTCCTTCCCAGCCCAAACCCCCCTAGGCGCCTACCTACTCGTGCTCGTAGCTCGATCGGAGGTTAAGAGTGTGGTCCGGCGGAAAAACGGAAGTCGTCCGTATCAAGTGATACGTGAATTGCTCAGTAGTGCTTCGCCACTACCGTAGCTGGCGGAAATAGCTTAATGGTAGAGCATAGCCTTGCCAAGGCTGAGGTTGAGGGTTCAAATCCCTCCTTCCGCTCCCGGCTTCGTCGTTTAGTGGTAACGAGTGGAGTGCATAAGCCCATAGGGGCGAGCAGCAAGCAGCCCCCTGTATAGGGCTCCGAACGTATCTTACTAATAATAAGAAAGGGGCAAGCCAAACCCTACTCCTAACAAGTTGCTGGCTTTTCCGCCGTTGCGCGCTAGCGCGCTTCCGTTTTTCAGCAGGCTTTTTCAAATATCCTATAAATAATAAAGATAATAAAGTAGGGGTTATAACTATAAGTAGCTAGCTAGCGCGCTAGCGTTTTGTTTTACCCCACTAGTAAGGGGGCTGCTAGTTGTAGCGCGCAGTGTGCTAGTGAATAGGAAAAGCGGATTTAGATTACTAATCACAGATGGAGACACCGAAGGTGATAGAACATGTTCGGTGCCTCGCCCTGTCTCCTTGGCCGGAGACTGCAAATGATGGGAATCCTATCGATAAAGAAGAGGCATAGGCATCGCCTCTCGATCCAATCTGTCTTCCCTGGCCCCCAACACACTCTTGATACGAAAAAAAAACCTCCGAGAAGAAATAGATCTAAAGTCTGGTCCCCTCGATCACCCTTCCCTTGAACCGGAACTGGTCGAGAGAGATGAACCCGCACCACATTTTATAACCTTCGAACCCAACTAGAGATGGAATTCCAGAACCTAAACAACTCCGTTTAGAGCTCTTTAAAGGAAGGTACACCCATTATGGATAGGCCATTCCCCCCTATCCGTCTCTTGATCTCTCATTCCATAAATTCGTTGTTACTGATACTGAATCATTCAAGGCATAGACTCCCTCCTTCTTTGTCTTATTAGCGCAGGTGTTCGTCAACGATGAAAGCCGTTGAGCTTAAGACTCGAGTTGAGAAAGAGGGCTAGGCCCGGGGGGCTTTCGGGGACTGGGGAAGACGGGTGGATTATAGATCAGGTCCAGGATTCGAGTAAAATCGACCTTCCCTCTCATCTCCGGGTGAGGCCAAGGAATTCCTTTGTTCAATCAATATCTCGGCTGCTCAAGAAGTTGGACTAGCGTAGCGGCTCCCCCGACCCAGAGTGGATTCTAGTGGAAGGGCAGAGCCTCACCTTGCATTAGGAAGGTGTTCGTTGCTGGGACGGGTTCAAACTGGACTGAAGGGAGGATAAATTCAATACTCCGATCTTACTGGGGCTGGCTAGGGCTTTCGAATCAAAGCATGGGCATCTGATACTAAGAGGGAGCATTATATCGTCGATTGAAGAGCCAGGTCAGTAAACTTCTATTGATTATTGATTCGACTAGAGGGACTCCTAGCAACAAACTTGTATGAAGGGGCCCCCGCGGAGACGCGGGAGATGCAGGAGCCACCAGCCGGATCGACCAAGAAATGATAGGCCAGAGGGATGGATGGGCTCATTCGACTAATTAGTGATCCCTGGCCCTACCTAACAAGGGGATGTCTTTGAAATAGGGGATTGGTTGATCGGAAAGCTCGGGCAGTAGTAGGACATTTCATAAAAAAATTTCCGATCCGCTAGCTCTCAAATCCATTTTTTTTTCTTGTATTGTTTATTATGGTAGTTCAAGGGCACTCTTCCTAATCCGAGTTGAGATAGAATAAGACCCAGACGTAGAGTCCGCCGGAAGGGATTTTATCCATTGATTTTTTACTCCCT